TAAGGTTTGTTTCCATTATTGGATTCGTAATAGAAAATAAAGATCTTGGTAAAATGTGAATCACTGGGTTCTAATAATTCATGAAAGATATTATCATATTCGTACAATTCAATTATATTATATGCGAAATATATAAGCCGCCTTTTTCTTTTTTTTTACTTTACTCTTATTAGGGTTAAAAGTTTTTTGTTCGAATCCTTTCATTTCAATTTAAGTAATTGGTTGGTCATACAATATAATCGCTTATATTTGTAATCAAGTTACACGACACACATAATTCTTATTACTATACCCAAACCCAACTCACGAATTGAACAATGAACCTGTTGATTCGGAATGGAAAGATCGGTCGATGTTACCGTCGATGAATTGATTGATTTTATTCTATCTATTTCACTCTATCTTCTTTGAAGTCATCGGGGCCATCCATAATGACTGATAAATTACAAACTTTCAATTGGAACTAATTTTCTGTCAATTAGCTTTTTCATGCTTACTATAACTAGTTATTTCGGTTTTCTGCTAGCTGCTTTAACTATAACCTCGGCTCTATTAATTAGTTTGAACAAGATGCAACTTATTTGAAATGAATTGAATGACCAATTCATAAAAATAAATATTTCGCCAGAATTGTGCGGGTATTGTATGATTCCTTTCCGCATCAATTGCCAGTTCTTAGTCATTGAGATTCATGAATAATTCAGATTAATATTTAGAGATAGATCTTACTTCTATTTTTATTCTCCTCAAAACAAAAAAATCAAAATGATTGAAGTTTTTCTATTTGGAATCGTCTTAGGTCTAATTCCTATTACTTTGGCAGGATTATTTGTAACTGCATATTTACAATACAGACGCGGTGATCAGTTGGACCTTTAATTGAGTAATATTTCTTTTTTTGATTGACCTCCTGCAAAGAGGAGGTCAAATACAAATTGTAATTCAACTTTATTAAGATTAAGTTATTTTATTGTGATTCGACATAAGATAAACAGAATCACGCTCTGTAGGATTTGAACCTACGACATCGGGTTTTGGAGACCCGCGTTCTACCGAACTGAACTAAGAGCGCTTTCTTATGATCCGAGATACGATTGTAAAGAAAAGGATTTTTCATACTCCAATACACCTTGCATACATATACATATAGTATGCAATACGGCAAAATTTTATCAAATTTGAATCGATTTAAATTAATCCCTCCTTACTTCCTATAGAAGAAGTAATAGGTAGGGATGACAGGATTTGAACCCGTGACATTTTGTACCCAAAACAAACGCGCTACCAAGCTGCGCTACATCCCTTTCCAAATTGTTGTACAGTGGCATTGTACAAAATCCTTGTCTTGTTTTCCAGATCGTTATTTTATCCTCTATCTATATACAATTTTTCTGCCCTTTTTTTTCTTTTTCTTTCATCTTTCATATAATACAAAGCTATAAAAATATATATCTCAAACTAATCTATAAAAAAAGAATGAATATTTATTTGTAATGCTCAGGAAGAGGGGGTCATCTGTTCCGACTTTTAGGTATAGGAAAATCTCACTTACTGGTGCGTTCATTATACATATTCATCTTAGTTAAGAATTCCACATAAGACTGAATACAAATGATCTTGAACTACAGCATCTGATCATATATGTTTTACACTAAACTAAAATAAAGAAGGAGGATTTTCAATGCGAGATATAAAAACATATCTCTCCACGGCTCCTGTACTAACTACTCTATGGTTTGGGTCTTTGGCGGGTCTCTTGATAGAAATTAATCGTTTATTCCCGGATGCCTTATTATTCCCCCTTTTTTCATTCTAGTTATTGATATGCAAAGAAATGAGGAGAATTAAAGATACATTTCTACGTGACTAAAATTGCGTTCCTCTTTTTTAGTTTAGTTCTTAGGATAGGAAAGAAAAAGTGTATTGAACCTCAGAAAAATGCAGTGGATCTAAGATTGAATTTTATTGAATTTTGGAGAACAGAAATAGAAATGTGAGTCCAATATATTCTATGGGCAGGCTCCACGAAATCAAATCATAAGAGAAAAAAGATACTTAAATGAAATACTGAGATTAGGGTAGTAGGATGCTGGTTCGAAAGTAATTGTATTACTTAATTATTACTCAATTAATATTAATTTAATTACAACCAAATCTTTAGAAATTCCATTTCTAGTTAGTAACTTCTATTGATTTTTTTGTTCTTTTCTTCTTCTTCGGTTCGGATCGAAAATAGAAGAATTTAAGTCGATCAAAAGGAGGTTCATGGCCAAGGGTAAGGATGTCAGAATCAGAGTTATTTTGGAATGCGCCAGTTGTGTCCGAAATGGTATCAATAAAGAATTGCCGGGTATTTCTAGATATATTACTCAAAAGAGTCGACACAATACACCCAATCGATTAGAATTAAGAAAATTTTGTCGCTATTGTCGCACACATACGATTCATGGAGAAATAAAGAAATAGATCGAAAGGAACATGTGTACGATCTTTCCAAGGAGCAGGAAGAGGAAAGGAAAAACTTAACATATATACAACACAATATATATAACAACATATATAATCAAACGCTATTCAGTCGGATCTAAAATGAATAAAGAAATAGAATTTTCGAGATAAGGAATAAAATAACCCATGGATAAATCCAAGCAACCCTTTCGTAAATCCAAGCGATCTTTTCGTAGGCGTTTGCCCCCAATTGGATCGGGGGATCGAATCAATTATAGAAACATGAGTTTAATTAGTCGATTTATTAGTGAACAAGGAAAAATATTATCTAGACGTGTCAATAGATTGACCTTGAAACAACAACGATTAATTACTATTGCTATAAAACAAGCTCGTATTTTATCTTTCTTACCTTTTCTTAATAATGAGAAACAATTTGAGAGAGTTGAGTCGATCCCTCGAACTACTGGTCCTAGAACCAGAAATAAATAGGCATATCCCTTCAATTGACTCAAAACTCTCAAGCTCAAATTGATGTTTTGTTAAGAAAAAAATGGAGAAGGGAAAATCCTTCTTGTATTGAAAGATTTCGTTCATTCCTACTACTTATAAGTATCTTAATTTATTTTCATTCTATCTTCCCGGAGTTCATTCTCCGGGGAATTTTGTTTCAATCATTCCTGTATATTACTTTATAATCTTTTTTATTTGAGAGATCTTATTCGAAATCATGTAAAGGCAATTTTTATTCTCTATAGCTATTTGCGCAAGTATTTTACGATTAAGAAGTAATTGTCTCTTGTACAGATTGTGTATGAATTTACTATAACTAGGGAATACCCCATTATCACGAGTTACTGCATTTATACGAGTAATCCACAAACGACGAAAATCCCTCTTTTGCCTACCTCTATCTCGATGAGAAGAAACTAAGGCTCTCATTTTTTGTTGAGTAATTGTTCGAGTAAGTCTTGAATGAGCCCCTCTAAAAGTTGATGCAAATAAACGAATTTTTCTTCGACGTCTCCGAGCTGTATATCCTCGTCTAACTCTGGTCATTGAATCAAATTAAACTTTAATGAATAACTAATTGATTTCTCTTCATTCAGTCATTCTTTTTTTCCCTCCTCCGTTCAATTAATAACAAAGCGGATTATTCCGGTATATAAAAAAGAAATTCCCATGGCTTTTGCTACTATGACCTTCCCAACCACGATTTTTTATTCCTTCCAGACATTTGACCTGGAAATAAGAAATTCTACTGATACTAAAAAAAAATAGTGAGTTTCATCGTTTCTATGGTTACTTCTTAAACGGTTAGGTACTTTCTATACACCGGAGCCTCTTCTGTCATTTAATCAAATGTTATTGTGAACTTGTATAGTTCACACCCTTTGGCTCTACCCATCAATTATACAGTAATATATCTTTTCACAATAAGAGTTATCCATATAGTGACGGTATTTAAATTATGAAAGTTGGCTAGGTAGTTGACCCTATTAGTCCGTTCTTTCAAGAATAAGAGCATAATCATAGCATTTCCTCCGCTTAATGGATAATCATTTGCTACCAATGGAGAAGTGCTTCTCATCTCAAATCGAATTGATTGGATTTGCACCAATGGAAACCAAAAATTCTATACACAATATAGGAGATAGATCTTTCTTTTTAGTTTTAGATAGTAAATAGCCTTCTTCGAATCTATCTATCCTATTCATTGGTACTGATTGATCGTTGATACTAGAAAAATTGTCTCATTTGTTCGAGTTCATGATCTGAACGAGTCGCACATACACCCTAGTACATGTTCCTCGACGCTGAGGACATCCTCGAAGAGCGGGGGATTTCGTGACATTTCTTATTTTCTGTCTTGTATTTCTAATAAGTTGTTTAATAGTTGGCATATCGTATATATAGAATTATAGAATAGTTTGGTTTAGATCGATCTTAACCGGATGGTTGATTATTATGAATTATTTCTATTCAATGTCCAATCAAAGAAAATTCGAATTATGGTTTGAAATGGAATCATGGATTTACACGAAATCGTTCGTATTTTCATTTTCGACCGCTACAAGATCAACAATGCCATGAGCTTGGGCTTCTGTTGCTGACATAAAAGCATCCCTTTCCATGTCTTCGGAGACAGCCCATAAGGGATTGCCCGTTCTTTGTACATAAACCCTTGTGAGTGTTTCACGAAGTTTTAGTAGTTCTTCTGCTTCCAGGATAAATTCCCCTGCTTGTGCCTCATAAAAAGAACTAGCAGGTTGGTGAATCATAACCCTGATGTTACTGATATAACAGTATGAATGTTCTTCTATTTCCCATAATTGGGCTAAAGTAAGGGATAAAAAATAAGAATAAGAAAAAAATAGAATTGAACAACCGTACAGGCATCTTTTTGCATACGGCTCTACAATGGAATTGAATTTGACCCTCTTCTCTCAAAAGACGAGGGAAATATAATCCATCCGATCCAGATCGTTGAATGATCCATTTACCACCCTTCCTTTCGTTGGAGTAATAAAATACTATGATGGCTCTGTTGCTTTATATTAATTATCTATGATGGCTCTGTTGCTTTCTATATTTATCTCATCTATGATTTAGCAATCCCAAAGTTTCTTTCTGATACGATCAAATAGGGAAAAATGATCGTTTTTTTTTTCATTTTTATACTCTTTCTTGGAATAAAAGTGGTTTGTGACGCTGAAATGTACTCCCGACACGTAAGATCAAATCGAAAATAACCTTTATTTCATATTACTATCTCGATACAAAACCTCATGTTATGAAAAAACAATAATGGTTTGTTCATATCGAACTCAAAGTGCCATGCTATTATTACTTATAATTCATATTCGATATGGCGAAGGCATAGTCTTCTTTTTTTTTTTTAACAAACTCATTGGCGCCAAGCGTGAGGGAATGCTAGGCGTTTGGTAATTTCTCCTCCGACTAGAATTAAAGATCCCATCGAAGCGGCTAATCCCATGCATATTGTATGTACATCAGGTGGCACAAATTGCATAGTATCATAAATGGCCATTCCTGGGATTACCCATCCGCCGGGAGAGTTTATAAACAAATAAAGATCCTTAGTAGCATCTTCTATACTGAGATATACCATGAGACCAACAAGTTGATTTGAGATCTCATTATCAACCTCTTGGCCCAAAAAAAGTAATCTTTCTCGATGAAGTCGGTTGATTAGGACAAAATTGTATCCCTCAGAAACCGTACGTGCACCTTTGGATGCATACGGTTCAAAAAAAAAATCAATGTGTCGATTCCAGTCCCATTTCTTTTTTTTGTAACAGGTTTTAAAATGGAATGAAAGGGTTTGTTTTTCTTTTTTTCTATTTTTCAAAAAAAAAAAGAAAAGGTTTTTTGGACCCCGCCCTATACTATAAAAACTATAAAATAAGAAAAAAGAATTTACTGAACTTATTGAACTAATCTCTCATTGATATATTGTTTCATCACGATTTAAATCACAATGTCGTTTTCTTGTTCCTGAATGGGCCTTTTCAATTCTTTTAGGTTCATGTTCTACTCCGGGTAAAGATCTGTCCGAATTCCATTTGTACATATAGGGCAAATAATTTCAGTACCACTTCTTGTTTTTTCAATTCGTTTCATGCTTTACTTGCCTTCCCACAAACTATTCGCTGTATTCATCTATTATACAAGTGGTAATTGTAGATATATTACCAATTTGGTATTTTCTGAACGGAGCCTGAATATTTTATCGGTCTAAGTCAACCATAAATTCTTCTACTTCTAATTGATAATGTTGATCCCGAATATAAATTGATCTAATTGCACTTCACGCTACAAATAATTGACAGTCAATATTTCTTGGGCGAAGCATAGAATATCTCGATCGGGGGAGAGAACGGGGTAAATCCCATATGACCCAATATGTCTGACAAGTCGCACTATACGTCAACCCAAACCGCATCTTCCTCTCCAGGACTCCGAAAAGGTACTTTTGGGACACCAATAGGCATTAAATTAAACAAAAAAATTAAGCACTATACTTCACTTTAATATGGAAACGTAACAATGGGTTTATTGTCTTCATCATCCTTTTTTTTTTTCTGTTTATTCTATTTTATCCCTAAATTAGAAGGGAAAACTTATTGAATAAAGAAAAATTTTAATCCCTAAATTAGAAGGGAAAACTTATTGAATAAAGAAAAATTTTAATGAAAGGATCGATCGTTCGAATGATAAATAAGTTTCTATGCACTCGTTCCCACAAAATAGGATCAATCCTTCCATTGCGTATTCGTACTCATCGGGTATAGTATAGAATAGATCTGTTTCTCTTTGTTCTTATGAACAGAATTGTTCCCTTATTTTCAAGGGAACGGAATAAATATTAATCCTTTCTAAGACAGAATCCACTGTAAAGGTTAGGTACTATAGTATAGTCTTTTCCAATGCGATAAAGTTACATAGTGTCTATTTATTTTTGATAAAGGGGTATCTCCATGGGTTTACCTTGGTATCGTGTTCATACTGTCGTATTGAATGATCCCGGTCGATTACTTTCTGTCCATATAATGCATACCGCTCTGGTTTCTGGTTGGGCCGGTTCGATGGCTCTATACGAATTAGCAGTTTTTGATCCCTCTGACCCCGTTCTTGATCCAATGTGGAGACAAGGTATGTTTGTTATACCCTTCATGACCCGTTTAGGAATAACCAATTCATGGGGTGGTTGGAGTATTTCAGGGGGAACTATAACGAATCCGGGTATTTGGAGTTATGAAGGTGTGGCAGGGGCACATATTGTGTTTTCCGGCTTGTGCTTCTTGGCAGCTATCTGGCATTGGGTGTATTGGGACCTAGAAATATTCTGCGATGAACGTACGGGAAAACCCTCTTTGGATTTGCCCAAAATCTTTGGAATTCATTTATTTCTCTCAGGGTTGGCTTGTTTTGGCTTTGGCGCATTTCATGTAACAGGCTTGTACGGTCCCGGAGTATGGGTGTCCGATCCTTATGGACTAACTGGAAAAGTACAATCTGTAAATCCAGCATGGGGTGTGGAAGGTTTTGATCCTTTTGTTCCGGGGGGAATAGCCTCTCATCATATTGCAGCGGGTACATTGGGCATATTAGCGGGTCTATTCCATCTTAGTGTTCGTCCACCTCAACGCCTATACAAAGGATTACGTATGGGAAATATTGAAACTGTGCTTTCCAGTAGTATCGCTGCTGTTTTTTTTGCAGCTTTCGTAGTTGCCGGAACTATGTGGTATGGTTCAGCAACTACCCCAATCGAATTATTTGGCCCCACTCGTTATCAGTGGGATCAGGGATACTTCCAGCAAGAAATATATCGAAGAGTTGGGGCTGGACTGGCCGAAAATCTGAGTTTATCGGAAGCTTGGTCTAAAATTCCCGAAAAATTAGCTTTTTATGATTACATTGGTAATAATCCCGCAAAGGGGGGATTATTTAGAGCAGGCTCAATGGACAACGGGGATGGAATAGCTGTTGGATGGTTAGGACACCCCATCTTTAGAGATAAAGAAGGGCATGAACTTTTTGTACGTCGTATGCCTACCTTTTTTGAAACATTCCCGGTAGTTTTGGTAGATGTAGACGGAATTGTTAGAGCCGATGTTCCTTTTAGAAGGGCAGAATCAAAATATAGTGTTGAACAAGTAGGTGTAACTGTTGAGTTCTATGGTGGCGAACTCAATGGAGTCAGTTATAGTGATCCCACTACTGTGAAAAAATATGCTAGACGTGCCCAATTAGGTGAAATTTTTGAATTAGACCGGGCTACTTTGAAATCCGATGGTGTTTTTCGTAGTAGTCCAAGAGGTTGGTTCACTTTTGGGCATGCTTCATTTGCTCTGCTCTTCTTTTTCGGACACATTTGGCATGGCGCTAGAACCTTGTTCAGAGATGTTTTTGCTGGTATTGATCCAGATTTGGATGCTCAAGTGGAATTTGGAACATTCCAAAAAATTGGAGATCCAACTACACGGAGACAAGCAGTCTGATACAACATTGTTGGGGTATCTTCCGCTTATATATTTTTGTTTTATTTGATATAGTGTACTAAAGACAGTGTACTGAATAAATTTTGACTTGAATCACCATCTTTTTTTTTACTCTTTCACTTTCTTTATACGGTAAATGATCCCAAATGAATAGGAATAGATGTGGAAGCTATAATTGTAAATCACAATCGAATCTATGGAAGCATTGGTTTATACATTCCTCTTAGTCTCAACGTTAGGCATAATTTTTTTCGCTATCTTTTTTCGAGAACCACCTAAGGTTCCGACTAAAAAAATGAAATAATTTTTCATTATCTTAATTGAAGTAATGAGCCCCCCCAATATGGGGGGCTCATTACTTCAATTAGTCCCCGTGTTCTTCGAATGGATCTCTTAGTTGTTGAGAAGGTTGGCCAAAGCGGTATATAAAGCGTACCCAGTAAAGCTTACAAGTAAACCAGATATGAAGATGGCGATTAGGGTTGCTGTTTCCATTTTTTATTTTTAGATGATTTTAAGATCACAATACAATGGATCTACAATAAGATCGTTTAATCGTTTATTTACAACTACAACGGAATGGTATACAAAGTCAACAGATCTCAACCAATGATTAAATAAAATAGGATTTATGGCTACACAAACCGTAGAGGGTAGTTCCAGATCTGGGCCAAGACGAACTATTATAGGGGATTTATTAAAACCGTTGAATTCGGAATATGGTAAAGTAGCTCCAGGCTGGGGTACTACGCCACTTATGGGGGTGGCAATAGCTTTATTTGCGGTATTCCTATCTATTATTTTGGAAATTTATAATTCTTCCGTTTTACTGGATGGAATTTCCGTGAGTTAAGTTCATAAGATCCTAGGTTTTCAATCAAAAAAAAAATTACTTAAAACTCCGATTTCTAGATCATTTTGGTAGTTCGACCGTGGAATTTATTTGTTTCGGTATTTCCGGAATATGAGTGTGTGACTTGTTATAATTGATCCTATTGATAATACAGAGAATGAGTCTGTCATCTTTATCAAGGCGATTCTACCCCGTCAGATATTTATTCTAGTATCTTGAGCACGGAATATAATATATACAATAGATAAAAAAAAGAAATATTTGAACTATGATTCATACTCACTATTCAGACTTCACGACCGGACTAAAAAAAATAGGTATTTCCGAAATCAAACGATTTTTCTTCCTTCAGACTTATTTTCACCGAAATACAGCTGTTTCTTTTCTATAGATTTTGTTGAGTTATTACATCTATTCATTGAATAAGTGATGATCAAAGGATTCTTACTCAGAAAACCTTTGAGTTTAGCTTGGGACTTTATTAAATATCATCGTGGTTCTAGTATGAATCTGAGGTTTCAATTGATTCATGGGGTCTCAACAAGAGAATTCCTATTATATTAATAGTAAAATAAGAGTCAATCTGCATTACGTACAAAAAAACAACAAATCAAATAACAAAAAAAATAGGGAAGAGAAGATTCAAAACTCCTGTAACGATCAACATAAA